GTGGTGATCAATTGGACTTTTGATTAATTAAAATATTGTTTTATTTTATTAACCTCCTGGGGATTAGAGAAAGAGGATCAATTCTAGATTACTTTTTATTTATTTCAGTCTAATTATAATTCGTGAATTCACTTCGACTTACCAAGAATAGAATCACGCTCTGTAGGATTTGAACCTACGACATCGGGTTTTGGAGACCCACGTTCTACCGAACTGAACTAAGAGCGCTTTCTTATCACAATAGATAGATAAGATTGTTGTTTTTTGTAACATAAAACTCTATCTACATACTGTATGCATACGATATCGATTATATCGAGTATCATAAAAAAGGAGAGATTCTGTAATGTCCAATTTCAACAAATTCCTACTTACTTCTTAGAGAAAAAGTAATTAGGTAGGGATGACAGGATTTGAACCCGTGACATTTTGTACCCAAAACAAACGCGCTACCAAGCTGCGCTACATCCCTTTTTTTAATTCAATTGGTTACAATAGTCTAATTGTAAAGAATCCTTGTATTGTTTTCCACATTCCGAGTTATTTACTAAAAAATTACAATATTTTTCTTGCCATGCTATGTCTTGTTTTTGATCTCATATCATATAAAGTATTTAGATATTTATCTATCTGATATCTGAAAAAACCCTGTCGTATCGTGAATGCTCAGTTCTGTAGTTCTATTATTTTTATTAAATAATATCTTATCTACTGGATCTTTGGCCATTTTTTTTTAGCTTATGGATTTCGTTTACAAATCCAAGTGATCCTTGACTATCTATATATATATTTGCTCATAGACTAGACATGTATTACCTTTATTTTGTACATTAAATAAATTAAGAAGGAGCACTTTCAATGCAAAATCTAAAAACATATCTTTCCGTAGCACCGGTACTCAGTACTCTATGGTTTGGGTCTCTAGCCGGTCTATTAATAGAAATCAATCGTTTTTTCCCGGATGCATTGACATTCCCCTTTTTTTCATTCTAGTTATTAACATAGGATAAGGGGTAATGAAGATTAGAGAAAGAATCCATTTTCTGTGACTAATACCCCCCCTTATTTTCATTCGAGTCTTAACTTAAGTTTTGATGAAGTTGAATATACTTTATCTTCTTTATTGCCCTATTTTAAAATAGGGCAATAAAGAAGATAAAAAAAGGCGGGATAGAAAGAACAAGGTGAGTTTAGCATAAGAGTATTATACACGATACTTAAAAAAAAATCACTTTAAAAGGAATACTAAATGTAACTTTTTAGTTATAAAATTTTTGAATACGTTTAATATATAAACTTTTATTACTCTATTGATTGTAACGACCTTTTTTTTATTTTAGTTCCACTTAGCATACATCTATCTTTTTGATTTTCCTTTCGGGTCGAGAATAAAAAAATTTTTTGAATCAAAAAAAAAAGGAGGTTCATGGCTAAGGGGAAAGATGTCCGAGTAAAAGTTATTTTGGAATGTAATAGTTGTGTTCGAAAGAGTCTTAAAAAGAGTTTTAATAAGGAATCAAGGGGCGTTTCCAGATATATTACTCAAAAAAATCGACATAATACACCTAGTCGGTTAGAATTTAGAAAATTCTGCCCCTATTGTTACAACCATACAATTCATGGAGAGATAAAGAAATAAAATAGATCGAACCGAACGTCGGGCTATCATCCTTTCAATTCAATGAAGGGTCCAAAACAAAAAAATTTTCATTATAATATATTATTTACTATACTTTTTTTTTTTTTTATAAAAAAAAATAAATAAAAGAGAAATAAACAAACCAAATCCTATTTCGGCTGGACCTAAAAAAATTAGAATTAAAATTAAGAAGTAGGATTTTGGTTAGAAGGCAGAAATGAACCAAACTATGGATAAATCCAAGCGACCCTTTATTAAATCCAAGCGATCTTTTCCTAGGCGTTTGCCCCCGATCCAACCGGAGGATCGAATTGATTATAGAAACATGAGTTTAATTAGTCGATTTATTAGTGAACAAGGAAAAATTTTATCTAGGCGAGTAAATCGATTAACTTTGAAACAACAACGATTAATTACGATTGCTATAAAACAAGCTCGTATTTTATCGTTGTTACCTTTTCTTAATAATGAGAAACAATTTGAAAGAAATGAATCGACTACTAAAACTTATAGTTTTAGAACCAAAAAGAAATAAAAAAAAAAAAAAATAATAGACTTTTTCTTTATTTAATTGATAATAAGAATGGAGTTGAATAAAAAAATAAAAAAAGGAATCTGAACTCAAACACGAATTACCGCTTTATTCTAAAAAAACCCAAGACTCCCGATTTTTTTTCGTATCGTAACATAAAAAAAATCGTAAAAAATCTTTTTGACTCCCGGAGAATAAACTCCGGGTAATTTCATTTAAATCATTTCGGAGCATTTGTTCGAATCTTATTTTTTTATGATATCATTTGAAATCATATAAAGACAATTCCGATTTAATATAGCTATTTGTGCAAGTACTTTACGATTAAGAAGCAACTGTTTCTTGTACAGATCATTTAAAAATTGACTATAATTATAGTATACCCCCCTTTCGCGAATTACTGCGTTTATCCGAGTGATCCATAAACGACGAAAATCTCTCTTTTGCCTATCTCTATCCCTATGAGCCGAAATTAAAGCTCTTATTTTCTGTTGAGCAATGGTTCGGGTAAGTCTTGAATGAGCCCCTCGAAAGGTTGATGCAACTAAACGCATTTTTGTTCTACGTCTCCGAGCTATATATCCTCGTCTAACTCTAGTCATTGAATAAATAAAACTTTGATGAATAACTAATTGATTTTCTTTCGTTGAGTTATTCTTTTCTCCCCTCCTGGTCTATTAATAACAAAACATATTTTTCCAATGTATAAAAAAAAATCCCAATGGTTTTTGCTGCTATAACCTTCCCAACCACGATTTTTTTCGACATTTAGTCTTGAAACAAGACAAAAAACTAATAAGAAATAAATTTTATTAATATATCAAATACAAATAAAAGTCAATAACTGAAAAGTCAAAATTCAATTTCAATATAGTTAAAATAAATAAAGTATAAAGATAAAGAAAAAATAAATAGTGGGTTCCTTCGTTTCTATGGTTCCTTCTTAAACGGTGAGGTCCTCTCTATACACCGGAGCCTCTTACTTCATTTATGATAACTTGTACAGTTCAAACTTTTTTTGGCTCTACCCATGAATTATCCAGTAATAGATCTTTCACAATTAGATCCATCTATACAGTAACAGTATTTTATTTTGAAGGTTAGCTAAATAGCTGACCCGATTAGTCCGTTCTTGCAAATAAAGAAAGCATAACATAATTTTTTTCTCTTAAATAAAGGATTCCCTGCTAAATGGATAACGTTAACGTTACCAATGGGAATTTTTTATTTATTTACACTAATAGAAACCATAAATTTCATACACAATAGATGATATAGATTTTTTTTTAGAGAGTCACTTGAGTTTTTCCATTTTATCCTATTCATCCGTACGGATCATTGATATTGGAAAAATCTTTTATTTTAATTTGCTTTTGTTCCAGCTCATAATCTGAACGAGTCACACATACACCCTAGTACATGTTCCTCGGCGCTGAGGGCATCCCCGAAGAGCGGGGGATTTCGTGACATTTCTTATTGGCTGTCTTGTGTTTCTAATAAGTTGTTTAATAGTTGGCATGCTGTATGATATACATAATGAGCTGGTTTAGATCAATCTTAACCGAATGCATTTCTAGTTAATAGAATCTTAAGAGAAATTCAGTGACAAGATAAAATTTAAAACTAAAATGTTTAACTATTTTTATTTGTTTTATTCGACTGCTACAAGATCAACAATTCCATGAGCTTGGGCTTCTGTTGCTGACATAAACACATCCCTTTCCATATCTTCGGATACAACCCATACGGGTTTGCCCGTTCTTTGTACATAAACCCTAGTGAGGGTTTCGCGCAATTTCAAGAGTTCTTCCGCTTCCAAGATAAATTCTCCCGTTTGAGCCTCGTAAAAAGAGCTAGCAGGTTGATGAATCATTACCCTGATGGTATACCTTAAAAGGGGTTGCTTTAGCTCGCGCGACGAGGCGAAGAGAAAAATACAGAATAAAATATATAATTGAACAACCGTACATGCATTTTTTTCGCATTGCATACGGCTTTATAATGGAATTGACTTTTTTCCGCGCAAGAAAGAAAAAAAATAGGATCGATCCGATCACGATCAGTAAATGATCCAATTACCACCCTTCTTTTCGGAGGAGTTTCAAAATACTATGATGGCTCCGTTGCTTTATATTTATTTCGTCTATAATTCAGCAATCCCAAAGTTTCTTTTTGATCCGAAAACTAAAGAAAAAGACTTTTTTTTTACTCTTTCAAACAGAATTTTTTTTTAAGAGTCTTTTGGTATGAAAAAAGTTTGTGACGCTGAAACAGACTCCCCATAAAAAAATCGAGAAGATTTTTCATCTCATACTACCCCTTCGATACATAATCTAATGTTTTGAAAAAAAAAATAGAGAAACAATTTTATCATATCGAATTAAAAGTGCCATGCTATTATTACTTAATTTTAAATATCGTGAAGGCATAGTATTCTTTTTTCTCTCAAATAAAAAACTCATTGGCGCTAAGCGTGAGGGAATGCTAAACGTTTGGTAATTTCTCCTCCGACCAGTATAAAAGATCCCATTGAAGCAGCTAACCCCATACATATTGTATGGACATCTGGTCGCACAAATTGCATAGTATCATAAATAGCTACTCCAGGTATTACCCAGCCGCCAGGAGAATTTATAAACAAATACAAATCTTTGTTATCAGCTTCGATACTGAGATATACCATAAGACCAATAAGTTGATTCGAGATTTCGCTATCGACCTCTTGGCCTAAAAAAAGTAATCTTTCGCGATAAAGTCGGTTGATTAGGATAAAATGGCATCCCTTAGAAACCGTACATGCACCGTTTTATGCATACGGTTCAAAAAAATCAATGTGGAGATTCGATTCGTTTTTCATTTTCTTAGAGGTTTTTAACAAAAAAAAATGATTATAATTTAAAATAAAAAGTTTTTTTATATTCTAGTTTTCAAGAAATATTACTTTTTGTACCTTTACCCAATTACTCATAATAAAATTATAAAAAAACTCGCCTAAAAAAAATACACTTTACTAAACTTATCGAACTGCCTTTTCATTGATGTATCAATTCATCGAGATCCAATCCAAATCACGATGTCATTTTCTTGTTCGTGAATGGGCCTTTTTAATTCTTTTAGGTTTATGCTCTACTCCGGGTAAAGATCTGCCCGATTTATATTTGCACATATAGGACAAATTTTTCCAATACCGCATGTGTGTTTTTTTTTTTTTTTTTCGTTTGTCAAATTTAATATTCAACATATTTATTACTTTATTCGGATGATTAAAATTGAAATTCCGTTTGTTTATTTTATATTTGAATTTAAAATAAAAACCGTTAATTATTAGTTAAAAGTAAAAGTAATTAAAATGTATAATACAAGTAGTAATCTTCAATATATTCCCAATTGGAATGGGTTTTTTGATAAACGGAGCCTGGATACTTCATTTTTTTGGTCCAACCGAGCCAACCATAAATTATTCGAATTTAGAATGTTAATCTGAATCCCCCTAAAACTCAAAAAAGTATTTTATTGCCTTTCACGCTCCAAATTTATTATGATTTAATCAATATTTCTTGGGCGAAAGAGAGGATATCTCAATCGGGAGAGAAAACGGGGAAATACCATATGACCCAATATATCTGACAAGTCGCACTATACGTCAACCCAAGATGCATCTTCCTCTCCAGGACTTCGAAAGGGAACTTTTGGAACACCAATAGGCATTAAATCAAAGAAAAAATGAAGTACTATGGTTCACTTTAATGTGAAAACGTAATAATAGAGTTATTGTCTTCATAAGATTCACTTTGACATCATATATTATGCATAGATTATAAAAGTTTAGTTTAAAATGAAAACAGAATAGAATAAATAAAGAAAATTTATTAGGAATATAGCCTGCCAATAATCACCAAATATCAAAGTATTTAATGATACAAGATGGTATCAACTTCCCATTGCGTATTGCTACTTATCGGATATAGAATAGATTTGTTTCTCATTGTTCCTACAAACATAATTGTTCTATTATTACCAACAGAATAGAACAAACCTGAACCCTTGTTCCGAGATAATCCATTGAACAAAGGGGGTCCATTGTATAATCATAGTTTTTTCTAATGCAATAAAGTTACATAGTGTCATTTTTCTTTGATTAAAGGGGTATTTCCATGGGTTTGCCTTGGTATCGTGTTCATACTGTCGTATTGAATGATCCCGGCCGGTTGATTTCTGTCCATATTATGCATACAGCTCTGGTTGCCGGTTGGGCTGGTTCGATGGCTCTATATGAATTAGCAGTTTTTGATCCCTCGGATCCCGTTCTTGATCCAATGTGGAGACAGGGAATGTTCGTTATACCTTTCATGACTCGTTTAGGAATAACCAATTCGTGGGGAGGTTGGAGTATTACAGGAGGGACTATAACGGATCCGGGTATTTGGAGTTACGAAGGTGTGGCTGGAGCACACATTGTGTTTTCTGGTTTGTGCTTTTTAGCAGCTATTTGGCATTGGGTGTATTGGGATCTAGAAATATTTTCTGATGAACGGACAGGAAAACCCTCTTTGGATTTGCCTAAGATTTTTGGAATTCATTTATTTCTTTCCGGAGTGGCTTGCTTTGGTTTTGGCGCATTTCATGTAACAGGTTTGTATGGTCCCGGAATCTGGGTCTCTGACCCTTATGGACTAACTGGAAAAGTACAACCTATAAGTCCAGCATGGGGTGTGGAAGGTTTTGATCCTTTTGTTCCAGGAGGAATAGCCTCTCATCATATTGCAGCAGGGACATTAGGCATATTAGCAGGTCTATTCCACCTTAGTGTCCGTCCGCCCCAACGTTTATACAAAGGATTACGTATGGGTAATATTGAAACCGTTCTTTCGAGTAGTATCGCTGCTGTCTTTTTTGCAGCTTTTGTTGTTGCCGGAACTATGTGGTATGGTTCAGCAACGACTCCGGTCGAATTATTTGGCCCCACTCGTTATCAATGGGATCAGGGATACTTTCAGCAAGAAATATACCGAAGAGTAAGCGCTGGGCTAGCCGAAAATAAAAGTTTATCAGAAGCTTGGTCGAAAATTCCGGAGAAATTAGCTTTTTATGATTACATCGGCAATAATCCGGCAAAAGGAGGATTATTTAGAGCGGGCTCAATGGACAATGGCGATGGAATAGCTGTTGGATGGTTAGGACACCCCGTTTTTCGAGATAAAGACGGACGTGAACTTTTTGTACGCCGTATGCCTACCTTTTTTGAAACATTTCCTGTCGTTTTGATAGATGGGGACGGAATTGTTAGAGCTGACGTTCCTTTTAGAAGAGCGGAATCTAAGTATAGTGT